CTTTTAGCCATATACCGACTTGCTTTGCTAGCGATGGCTTTATCATACGGTGTCCTATGAACCAAGTTTTTCCATCGTCAGCTTTTTTAGAGCCATCAATAAAGCTAGCAAAGACATTTGTCATGATCGCGCCACTCGACGAAAGACTTTTTCTGGGGTACGGGGGGGAATCCATAACGGACTCCTCCTCTTTAGTAGGGCGCTGTCTTGGTTTAGGGGGAAGACTTTCTCATCTTGGACTTCAAAAGTCTTCCAGTTAGAAGAAAGTGTGATCATTGGTCCGATCTTTCCCAAAGACGCTACGCTAGTCTTTGCCTTCCCTTCCCCCTACTTCCCTATCCTCTGCCTCGCTGCGCCCCTTCTCTCTTCTACCTACCTATCAGTCGCCCTTATTAAGGCCCTGCTCTACTCAAACGGATTTCGCTCTTAGTGGATATAGAAGCTTCTGCGATCGGGTAGAAAAAGCTGTTAAAGAAGGAGCTCTTTGTGGAAGATCAACTGAAAGAGGCGACCGTTGATAGCATTGATTGATAATTTCGTATATAAAGATCTGATTCGTTTTTTCAAGCTATGAATGTAGAAGTGGGATGGAGATCAGGTTGAACTAACACGGGTTAATCTAACAATTCAATATCTATATCAGCCGCTTTCAATAATCCGTTCTTCTGATAGTATCTATACTTCAATCTTTAAGAAGAAAAAAGGCATATGTATGCATGCCAGTCCTTCTGTCCAAGGAAAGCGGGAAAATAGACCTGACCTATATCTGACCAGGTATGAAGAATTGCTTTTCATCTCTAAGAAATCGATTATATCAAAGAAATCTCCCCTAACCTAAGAGAGACCATATTCAAACGAGCTACATACGCAGGAGCGATAACTAGAGTACTAGAGCCAAGGAGCTAGAGAGACTGGAGTGTTAAAGTAATGAGGGGAGCAATGGCTTCGAAATAAACGGATCTCACTCAAAAAAACTCTCCCTCCCTGAACCCTGAAATAGAGAGTAGAGAGTTTTTTATAAAATAAATAAAGCAAGGGGCGAGTAAGCACTAAACTTTTACATATTATAAAAAAGACGTAGGGACCTACCTTCCTATGAAAGGAAGTGAAGATTCAGTCTTTTTACTTACTTTTTCTACCTGCATTTTACAGTGAAGCTGATCTCTTCATCACTCTCTTTCTCTCCACTGGCCCGGGAGATGTGTAAACAACTCAAGATGGGATCTCATTGAAGTAGCTCTTATATAGCATTAACGCCTTTTCAAAGGTACTGGGCTCTATTTATTCCTACTTTTACCTTCCACCTTGGACTAAGACTTTAAATAGTTTTTTCTACTCTTTCCTTTGCAGCTCTCATTGGCAACCTTTGAATTTATCTATATCCTCAAATAAAATAGTATAGGCTCGTCCAGCCCTAACAATCCCTTTGAGACATCCGAATCAGAAGTAAGCCCTTGTAACCTCCATGGATCAAGAGAGAAAGAGGAGCTGTGCTAAGTCTTTATTTAATCCATTCCCATGAAAGCAAATTTAGCCACGACCACGACAGCCAAGTAAAAGACTGCCTTTCATTATTTTAGATGCCTTCGCTAGTTAAAAGGAAAGGTTCCCTTTTTATATTCATTCAGATACGCAATAAATCTAACAATTATTATTTATACTTGTACTTGTGGACAACCAATTTGGATCTTGCCAAATTTGGAGTCTCTTTTTTGACTTTTCTGCCTCCCATATTGAGACTGCACTGGTGTATGAAATATTGGGTTAGTTATTCTAAGATTGCTTGACTCAGATTATTCATTACATCACCGACCTTTAGTATTAGCCATACTATTTACCTATCCTTTTATACCCCCCATATATTATGTTATGGGGCACTGAAATAGAAAAGAGAGAAGCGGCTCTTGCCTCGTGATTGGGATTCAGTAGTAGATTCAGAAGTTGTTGGACCGGTCGATGTACAAATTCTTTATAGGGAGTCGATTTGCGGGGTCGCGAAATCAGTCAATCCTGTTGATCCCAAACCGCCTAATTATACCTAAATCACTGGGGGCGGCGGGCGTTTGAGGCTGATAAAAGGGGCTGAAATGGTGGTGGAGAAGTTTTTTGGTAGAGTTTAGGAGTCTGCGAGACATTTTTTACAAGAGGAGGTGCCAGCTGGTTTATACTTTTGGCTTTCTAAAAACACCCCAAAAAGCGAATGAATGAATCAGCGAAGAAAAGAAATGTTAGGATGGGCTGGTCGAGCTAGCTCTAATCGAATTGTGACATCACGTAAAGTAAGTTTGCCCTAATTGAAGTACACAGGGAAAAGGACTGAAAGCCAAGGGGAAAACATCCATTTCTTTGACAGAGAATCGGATTTGCTAGTATATAGAAGATTTAAGGCCTAACGAGTGCCTTGAAAACTTTTTGCCATTCGGAGATGGGAGATTGCCGGGTTTTTGATTACAGAATCCCAGGAATAGCGGGTATGATTCTGACCTATTTCTTACTGTTG